TCCCATCGCTATTCCAGAACCGTACGTGAGATTTTCACCTCATACGGCTCCTCGAGGGCCATCAATAAATCTAAGGACCAAATTGATATTATTTCTATTGATATGTTTGGAGTATAATACTATATATCGATTCGAAATTAAATATATATTCTATATAGATAGAGTCAAAACCGATCGGAAGGTCCTGAATTAGACCAATGAAATTCTGTCTGCTATAATAATAACTAAAAAAGCACTTCTGAATTGATCTCATCCTTTAATAATTTAAATTTTTCTTTGTTGAGTAATAACTTAATCCTTCAATAAAATACTCTTTGTAAAAATATCAATAGATATTTCAACCCATTCTTTTTGATTACGAAAAAAAATTCTACATTAGTTCCTGAATAATGCCACGTTATCCCTATGAATATAGGAAAGAAGAAAAAGATCTTTTTTTTCGTTCCTATTCTTCTTTCTGAAAAAGGGGGTTTCAAAAAAAGGATTATTTCGTTCCTGATAGTCATTTTTGAATCTGTGGATAGGAGCATACTCTGAATCGGAATCGTGGGTAGTACTGCTTGATCATTTCTACTAACTTAAAGCCCCAATTACTATTCTTTTTATGTTATGTAAAAATTCCTTTTGGATAATTTACATAACAAATCTCCATTACGAATCCTTTATGTATTTTGGTGTTCCTAACCATCCACTGATTTTTGCTCAATCACCCGTTATGGTAATACATAGAAACGATAGTGAAAACTCTATACGGTTGATCTTTTGAGTTGAGCCCGCTTCAAGCCAGGATGACTAATCAACCAATCTTGGGGTAAAAGTCTTGCTTATATTTACTTTTTTTTAATTCTTGTACGTAGGAAATGAGACTCAATCTTTTTACTGCTAATTTCTAAGCTGTTTTCTTTCACTCATACAACTATCTGATTTAGGTCATCAAACTGAATGATGAATAAAAAAGGAGATATCTATTCAATTTCTTTTCGAAAAAGAAATAAAAGAGAATTTTCTGTTTTAACGAATCGCACGTAGAGATATTGATAACACACAAAGAGTTAATGGTATTTCATAACTAATCGATTGAGCAGCGGCTCGTAGACCACCTAAAAAAGAATATTTATTATTCGATCCATATCCTGACATAAGAAGTCCAATGGGAGCAATACTGGAAATGGCAATCCATAAAAAAACACCGATATTGAGATCAGATAAAACAAGGTGATAACTAAAAGGAATTACTGAATAACTTAGTAAAATGGATATAACTGCTATGGATGGTCCTATACTGAATAAACGAGTATCTCCTCTAGATGGAAAAAGATTCTCTTTGAAAATAAGTTTTGTCCCATCTGCTAAAGCTTGAAGAATTCCCAAAGGACCGGCGTATTCGGGCCCAATACGTTGTTGTATTCCTGCAGATATTTCTCTTTCTAACCACACAATTACGAGTACACCTATTGTGATTCCCAATACAAGAGTCAAAATAGGTAAAAACATCCCTATGATTCCATAGACTTCTTTTAAAGATTCTAATCTAGAAAAAGAATTTATATCTTGTACTTCTGTTGTATCAATTATCATTTTAACGGTCAACTTCTCCCATAATGATATCTATGCTACCTAGTATTGTCATAATATCGGCCAATTTCATTCTTTTAACTAACTGAGGAATAATTTGCAAATTGATAAAACCAGGTGGACGAATTTTCCACCTCCAAGGAAAACCACTCTGATCTCCTATTAAAAAAATTCCCAATTCTCCCTTTGGGGCTTCAACTCTTACATAAAGTTCTTGCTTCGGTAATTCAAAAGTAGGAGAAGGCTTTTTACTAATGAATCGGTATTCAAAATCATTCCATTCGGGATCCCTTTCTCTAGCAAAGCACCGGGTTTCTAAATTCTCATAGGGCCCCCCTGGAATTCCTTCCAGGGACTGTTGGATAATTTTTATCGATTCCGTTATTTCACCGATTCGGACTAAATAGCGAGCTAATGAATCTCCTTCTTTTTGCCAATGGATTTCCCAATCCAATTCGTCGTAACATTCATAATGATCAACTTTACGAAGATCCCATTGGATTCCGGAAGCTCGTAGCATTGGTCCCGATAACCCCCAATTTATTGCTTCTTCTGGACCAATAATGCCTACCCCCTCAACTCGTTCTAAAAAAATAGGATTTCGCGTAATAAGTTTTTGATATTCAGAAACCGCTGTTAAAAAATAATCACAGAAATCCAAACATTTATCTATCCATCCATAAGGTAGATCGGCCGCTACTCCTCCGATACGAAAATAATTATGCATCATTCTCATACCGGTGGCAGCTTCGAATAGATCATATACTAATTCTCTTTCTCTGAAAATATAGAAAAAAGGAGTCTGTGCACCAATATCTGCCATAAAGGGGCCAAGCCATAACAGATGAGAAGCTATACGACTCAACTCTAACATAATTACTCTGATATAACTGGCTCTTTTAGGTACTTGAATATTTCCCAACTGTTCTGGTCCATTTACGGTTATTGCTTCTGTGAACATAGTAGCTAAATAATCCCAACGTGTTACATAAGGTAGATATTGTATAACTGTTCGATTTTCCGCAATTTTTTCCATTCCTCGGTGTAAATAACCCAATATTGGTTCACAATCAATAACATCTTCACCATCTAGAGTAAGGATGAGCCGAAGAACACCATGCATTGATGGGTGGTGAGGTCCCATATTGACTATCATGAGGTCTTTTCTTGTAGTTGTTACATTCATAGGTTATTCCTCGATTCATTCTTTCATGAATTGCTGAAAATGAAAAGAAGTTCATTAAAATTCAAGATCTAATAAAAAAAATCAAATAATTCAAATTCCTTTTTCAATTAACGAGTTTTTGATTCCCGAATATTCAGCCGACTAATTAATTCTTTATAACGTATTCTATTTTTCTTTGACAAATAAGACAGCAGTCGTTGGCGTTTTCCCAGGATTTTACGTAGACCTCTCTGAGATAAATAATCTTTTCTGTGCAATTCCAAATGGGAAGTAAGTCTTCGTATCTTATTGGTGAAACGAAATACTTGAAATTCAACGGACCCCCTGTTTTCTTCTTTTTCTTCTTGTGAAAAAACCGAAATGAATGAATTTTTTACCATAAAACGGATTTTCTATCCTCTTTTTTTTAATGGATTTTACTGATCAGTAAGAATAATGCTAGTCATTTTAATTTGGTATACACAATAATCTTAATTTCTTTATGAACTCCCAATTTTATCAAATAAAATTGGATTGATGAATTTTATTTTTCATTTTATTCGTATAGGAATACGAATATGAAAATTCGTATAGGAATAAGAAAGGATGATATGTTTCTACATTTAGAAAAGAGAAAAATTTGTGGATCTAATCTAATAATAAAATAAAAAATAAGAAGATTCCGGTAATCATTTATAGATCTATTGGATATTGATACATTCATTGAATTAGTATTTATGTATCAGACTGGAAGGGAAGACAATACATGGGGTGCAAGTTTTTGTTTCATATACCGTACATATATGGTACAGAATATATATGAAAAACGCATAATTAACAAATTTGCAATCGTGGATACATATGTATCCTTATCATAGTGAAGCGACTCCCATTATTGGTATCAAACCAATATCGATTCATACAAGATAAATCTTCTAATCGATAATTAGGACAAAGAAAGAACTTTAATTTAATTAGTTTCTTTTTATCAAAATGTTTGCTTTTATCCGAAAATTCACCACCGTTTTTTACGTTGTTGCAACATACTGGATTTTTATGAATACCATTTCTCTTCCTCGAATTGAAACAAATTAGAATTCTTAATTCTCTACGTCCTTTAGTGGATAAAACTTTTTCGGGAACAAACAAAAAATCATAATGATTTTTGTATCTATTTTCAGCCATTCTTTGATGTCTTGCAATGGATTTATCCAAATTAATCTTAGCAACATAGCTTTTTTTTCGGTATCTTTGATTAATTTGGGGCTTACTCTTATGAACCAATGAACTATTTAGACTTTGATATATAATAAATTGTCCGTCATTTTTGATAGACAAACGAACTGGTTCGATAATTAATATACCCTTTTTCATTAATTCTATAAGAGTTAAATCCTTTTGAATCATCAGAATATCTAAACTCATTTCTCCCCTTTGAATAGAGGATATAGCAATTTCTCTTGGATTTATCAGTCTAAGTAGGAGACAATATATTTTGATATTATTGATCATTCGTTGATTTAAAGAATCATCCCATCTCAATTGAAAACGTAAATACCTTTTTAGGAAAAAATCAAGCTCTGCTTCTGTGTTGCTCTTATATTGCTTTTTCTTTCTACGTTTTTTCATATCTGAGCTTGCATAATCTTCTTCAATATCTTTTTCTTGGTTTGAGAGAAGTGATCCAAGATTCGCTTGATTTTGTCCATCTGATTCAAGATTATCTCGACTTGTGGATTCTTTTTCTTCTTGATTTCTATTCTCTAATTCAATCGATTTTTTTTCATTCGAAAATAGAAAAAGATCTCTTTTGTTCTTTCGAGTGATATTTTTATTTTCACTAACATTTTCATTAAAATTTAAAAGAAGTAGTTGGATTGGTATGATCCAGGGTTTCATAATATATGTATTATAAAGCAGCACAAATTCTGGAAAGAACCAAAGTTTCAGATTCGATATGGGACGACTTAGTATTTCTTCATTCATTCCCATCCAATCAAAAAGGTCTTTTTTTTTGTTGGATGTCGTAATTCCTCCATTTTGGGAAATTTTAAGATAAAAAAGACCTTTTTGATCCATTTTATTAATTATTTTATCAATTATTTGATAATTATTAACCCCATTCTTAGTATTTTTATTAGCATTGGGATCGATATTAATCCAGGACTCAATATCGACTTTATTTCTAAGACAAAAATCGAAAATTCTCCAATCAAAATATTTTCTATATGTAAATTGATCCAGATTCATAATATCATCATCTTCTAAATTAATAGGGATAGTACCTCCTAGCATATCAACTAATTTACCTTTTTTATATATCTTGTTGTAATTATAAGAAATCTCTTGCTTATTATTTAAACGTAATGGTGATACATAAATATATAAATCCTTCTTATTTTCATAATTAATCGATTTATATGAGAAAAGGTCATATCTATAGTATTTTTGAAAGTTATATTTTGAATTTGATTCAAAATCATTTAATTTTTTGTAATTAATTAATATTAATCGATCTTTTTCATCGGACTGCCTTTTGGTTAAATCTTTATTTTGCACTATACGTGTTTGATTGAATCTATTTCGCCATTTGTGTGATACTAATCGATACCATCTAATCGAAGATAAATCATATTGATAATGACCCCTTAACCAGTTTTTCCATTGAATCATTCCCGAATTCAAAATATTTTTATGTTTTAATTCAGAATGAAAAATTCCTTGTGTTTCAAAATAATCCTTTATTTCATTTTTAAGAAAATGAGATGTTCCGTCATATTGAAGGATATATCTTAACTTATACAAGTTACGAATTTGCGTTTGATATAATTGGTAAAATACATATGCTTGTGAGAAGGAGGATAAGAAAATCTTTGAATTTTGATTACTAATATCCGAAATTGATTTTTTGATAGTCCAAATAAAACGAATTGTATTTTTATTTGTTTTAAAATTTTTTTCTTTATTTATTTCATTATTGGAAATGTATTTCTCGATCATTTTTTTTGAATTATCAAAAAAAAGTTGTGTAGTGATCCTCGGAATATTAATGATACAGAGAAGTATATCTATGTATATCCTTTCAATTAAAAATTTGAAAAAATAATATGATTGACGGATTAATCGAACATTTCTTCTTTTTAATTTTTGCAAAATATTTTTTATTGATGTTAATAGTTTAGTAGAGTAACTTCTTTTATTAAAACTAATATTTCTATTTCTTTCCGGAGTTAAAAATCCTTTCTTCTTATCTTTTGTAATTTTTTCTATTTGATTCCTTATTGTGCTGGTTCTATCAGCCAGATCTTTCATTTTTTTTTCTGTCAATGAATAATCTTTCAAATCCATAAATCGAATTTGAATGGACGAGTCATTAATCATCCCATTACTGATTATCCCATCTTTTTCTTTTTTAGTTTCACTCAATTTATCTATTTCTCTTAATCCAAATAATTGAATTGGGTTTCTTTTGGAAAGTTCTTTTATTTTTACTTTTAAAAATAGAATGTTTTTCATGATCCATTTGTTTCTTTCTTTTGAAAGGTTAAAAAAAAAAATTATTTTTTCTTTTAAAACCTGTATAACTAAAAAAGAATTCTTTTGCAATTTTATAATTTTTTTTCTGAGTTTTTTAAAAATGGGTTCAAAAAATGAACGTTGTTTTATGGGAGAACCAAAAGGAAGTTCAGTTTCCATTCCCCAAACTGTTAAAAAACAAAAATCGTTTTTTTGTCCTTTATTTCTCAGCGGATCTTTCTGGGAGGGTGTCACCTTAGATCTGTGCCAAGGTTTAAGGCAAAAAGGAAATAGGATCTTTATTTGAATACCGTCTGTCAACCAATTTTTTGGAAATTCGGTTTCTGATAATTGAACACCATTATAGGTGCATTTAACATGCATTTCTCTATTCCAATCTTTTAAGTCCTCGGACCACTCGGGAAATTGAAATAATAAGATACGGGCTATATTTTTAGCTATTATCAATGAAGGTAATAGAATATATTTTCTAAGAAAAGATTGGGTTACTAATAGGGATCCTCTTATTACTTGAGCAAATAAAATGCTATCCCAGGCTTCCGCTATTTCTATTCGTTCTTTCTCTTCTCTTTTGTATTCTTCTCTTTTTTCTTCCTCTTTTTTTTTCTCACTTTCCTTTGTCCTTTCCTCGGTATAATCCGAAATTCTTAATTCTGTTCTTTTTTTATACATCCATTTTTTCAAAATGAATTTTATCATCCCGAATATATCCAAAGAAAAAAGGGGTTTGTCTATTCTGTCCAAAAAAAGAGGAGAATGCGCATTTGCTTGAAACAATTCACAAGTAACTGTTTTACGTCTTTGAGCACGCATAGAGCCTTTGATTATGTCTCGACGAAAATCCGATTGTTGTGAATAACGTATCAAAGCCACTTCGTCTGCTTGATCAGGATTATTAGTATTTTTGCTAGTAGCATCAGTATTTTGCTGGTTATCAGTAAAAATCACTACACGTTTGGCTTTTCTGGAACGAATCTGATGATCCTCTGCCATGTTTTCTTCGTTTTCTCTCTCCTGTTGTTCCAAATCGTTGATTAATTTGTATGACCATGAAGGAACTTTTTTACTTATTTCTTTGATTCCAATAGATTTTTTTTTTATTCTTTTAGTTTTGGTCTTAGTTATAACTGCGTTAAAGAAAATTTTTATTTGATCTTCTGAATAAATTCTTCCTTGTTCGGTTTCTGGAAATGAAAATAAAGAAAGTTTTTTTTCTGTTGATA